GTGACTTGGACAAATCTTGTTTGTCGATAGCCTCGGACCAATCAATCGAATATTGATTAATACGGAATCGATCGAACACTACTTGAAAACGCTTCTTCTGTTCAGAAACGAAATCTTCCAAATGTTCCTGGAAATTCTTGCTCCCATTGGACCATTTGTATCTATATGCATCAGGATCCCGATTCATGGATCTCTCGGTTCGAGAAATAAGAGGATCAAACCATTTCTTCTGACTCTTTTTCAAATTCGATAAATGTTGGTTGATCGTATATTTCATTACAGTTATATGATTCAGAGTATCATTTCCTATTTGATCCCTTTGAATTCCATATTCGAAGTTGCGATCGGATCTATTCATTAAAAAGAATCGATTCGATACATTTCTTATGTACCCGTAGGTGCTATATTGGATTTGAATCAGATTTCGGATCAATCTATATTGATTGACTGCCTCCATTATGTTGTTGCTAGCAAATACCGCTGTTTTTAGTTTTGGATCTTCCAAATCATTCCCGCAGTGGATCCAGACCGATTTTTTTCTGATCCTTCGATAAAAAGATTCATTCTCTTCATAAAAAAGAGGAGGTAGAACCAATAAAGATTTCTTTTTCGATTCATCTCTGGAGTTGAATACCTCATTCAAGAATTTTTTTTGATCCAACCCGTAGGAATCAATAGAAAAGGCAAATCCCCTATGATACACCAGATCCGGCTCGGTTATTGATAGAGTGAATAGATCTGCCATTTCTTGAAATCTCTCTTCTGATTCAAAATCGTGGTGTAACGTGTATCCCCCTTTGTTCCGGTCATGGAATAGATGAAATAAATCAAAAAATGGATTCTTGTTCAAGAATGAAATCTTATTGGAACTGTCCATATCCGATTCATCCTTCGGAACCATATCACATCCCGGATCTGATGAAATAGGATGAATTGAGACGGTTTTTTGTAAATACGTAATTATCTTGAATATATCAACCATTTCTTTATTTTCCGATCGCCTGGAAGGGACAAAAGAAACATCTTGTTTTTTCTTCCAAAATCTCTGATCTCTAGTGGACCTCTCAGTAGGATTCGAACCCAGATGAAGTTCTGACCATCTGTCAGAGAAAAAAGAACGAATTGATCTTGTAGGATTCCCAAGAAATTCTTCGATTTCTTCCGGAAGCAGATGATTATTCATCTGCTTCTCACGTTCCGTGAATAGCCGGGACATTGAGGAAGATCCAAAAAGGCATTTCGGGAATCGATCTGATTCTATCTCTGTTCGTTCCGTTTGAAGAAAGGAAGGATCCCAAAGAATCGATCTTTCTTTTAGTTGCTGAATCTCTGTTTGATCGATCAATGTGTGATATTCTGAATCCTCATTTCTAATGGAATCGAAATGATCTATGGATTGATCAGAAGATCCTTTCAATTGGCTAGAATCCGTTACTTGAACGAAAATAGATCTTGTGGAATCATATTGAATATTTGACAATACATTCCGTACCTTGCTAAAAAACCGATCCTTGTTTCCCAACCACACATTGTCTAACCAAATCAAATTCTCTCTCGATACGTTCCTCAAAAAATCCAATTCGTGCTGATTCTTCCCCCAACTAACGAAGAGATCTTGGCGGAATTGCCACATATGAAATTGAGCACAATTTTGCAAAGAAATACCCCACTTGTTTCTCGAGAAGAGATGGGAAACATGCTCAATATCATTTGATTGAATAGTTGCCTCAGCTCCTTGCTGTTTGAAGAAACCCTTCCCTTCAATTGGTCTTTTTTCACGAAAAGCAGACATGAGATAACAAATCAAGTCTTTCCCTAAGATTTCGAATAGCTGTCCCGAATTCAAGTTGATTATGTTTCGCTTCTTCCTCGGAGAAAGACGATCAAACAATTCCCAATCATGGTCCTTGCGGATCGGATCATCCATATAGGATAAAAAAGGAAACTCCAGATATTTGCTATCTTTCTCTTTGAATGAGATCTCAATTCCAGCTACGGTTTCATTAGATATCTTACAACTAAAATCCCTCTTTTTTCCGATCCGGTTCCTCCACCATCGCGAACTCCGCATGATACACTTTTTATTTATTGGGAGAACCCAAGTAATCTCTTGCGGATCCATGAAACAACTCTCAGAAATCTTTTTCCCTTTTGGAAGATACAGGAGCGAAACAATCAACCTATTGATATTGGAAGACCAAAAAGATTCTTCCAATGTCTCATTTCTGGGTCCAATGGAATTCATAGGTATAGGAAGAAGCCCCATCAAATAGAGATTTTTTCTTTCGACCATCTTTCGATTGTTAATACGAGATATAAGGACCGCTACTACAAGCAGTACTACACCTTTGATCGTGAAATATCGATTGCTTGTTGAACCCTGTGAATCACGTGAAAGTAGGATACTCCAAATTCGGGGGTCAAAGAGTTTCATAAAACGTTCTTGGTGGAAAAAAATGTGAGTGAAAGATCCCACTGAATCGAATTTGATCCATGAATC